GCTAGCGTAGCTTAATATAAAGCATAACACTGAAGATGTTAAGATGGGTCCTAAGAAACTCCGCATGCATAAAGGCATGGTCCTGACCTTATTATCAGCTCTTGCCCAACTTACACATGCAAGTCTCCGCAATCCCGTGAGTATGCCCTTAATCCCCTGCCCGGGGACGAGGAGCGGGCATCAGGCACAAATTTTTAGCCCAAGACGCCTGGCCAAGCCACACCCCCAAGGGAATTCAGCAGTGATAAACATTAAGCCATAAGTGAAAACTTGACTCAGTTAGGGCTAAGAGGGCCGGTAAAACTCGTGCCAGCCACCGCGGTTAAACGAGAGGCCCTAGTTGATAACACCACGGCGTAAAGGGTGGTTAAGGAAAGCAAAATAATTTTTTAAAGCCAAATGGCCCTTTGGCCGTCATACGCTTCTAGGTGTCCGAAGCCCAATCACACGAAAGTAGCTTTATTAAAGCCCACCTGACCCCACGAAAGCTGAGAAACAAACTGGGATTAGATACCCCACTATGCTTAGCCATAAACCTAGACATCCAACTACAATTAGACGTCCGCCCGGGGACTACGAGCATCAGCTTGAAACCCAAAGGACCTGACGGTGCCTTAGACCCCCCTAGAGGAGCCTGTTCTAGAACCGATAACCCCCGTTAAACCTCACCACCTCTAGCCATCCCAGCCTATATACCGCCGTCGTCAGCTTACCCTGTGAAGGTAATAAAAGTAAGCAAAATGGGCACAGCCCAGAACGTCAGGTCGAGGTGTAGCGAACGAAGTGGGAAGAAATGGGCTACATTTTCTATCACAGAACATTACGAACATGCAACATGAAATAGTGCTTGAAGGAGGATTTAGTAGTAAAAAGGAAACAGAGTGTCCTTTTGAACCCGGCTCTGAGGCGCGTACACACCGCCCGTCACTCTCCCCTGTCAAAACGCAACAAAAATACTTAATACTAAAGCACTGACAAGGGGAGGCAAGTCGTAACATGGTAAGTGTACCGGAAGGTGCACTTGGATAAAACCCAGGGCGTGGCTGAGTTAGTCAAGCATCTCACTTACACCGAGAAGACATCCATGCAAATTGGGTCGCCCTGAGCCAAACAGCTAGCTTAACCACCAATATAACCCAACAATGTTAATAACAAAACATAACCTAACAATATAAACTAAACCATTTTTTTACCTGAGTATGGGAGACAGAAAAGGTTCAACTCAAAGCAATAGAGAAAGTACCGCAAGGGAAAGCTGAAAGAGAAATGAAACAACCCATATAAGCACCAAAAAACAAAGATTAAAACTTGTACCTTTTGCATCATGATTTAGCCAGTACCCTCAAGCAAAGAGACCTTTAGTTTGAAACCCCGAAACCAGGTGAGCTACCCCGAGACAGCCTATTTAAATTTAGGGCTAACCCGTCTCTGTGGCAAAAGAGTGGGAAGAGCTCCGGGTAGAAGTGACAGACCTACCGAACCTGGTGATAGCTGGTTGCCTGAGAAATGGATAGAAGTTCAGCCTCGCGCACCCCAAGTCAACCAACACAACATTAAGACAACAAGGGAAATACACGAGAGTTAGTTAAAGGGGGTACAGCTCCTTTAACAAAGGATACAACCTTCACAGGAGGATAAAGATCATAATATTTAAAACATACTGTTCTAGTGGGCCTAAAAGCAGCCACCTAAATAGAAAGCGTTAAAGCTCAGACAGAAAGAAGTTTATTATACTGATAAAAAATCTTATTCCCCTAACAGTATCAGGCCAACCCATGCCCACATGGGAGAAATTATGCTAAAATGAGTAACAAGAAGACCTGCTCTTCTCCAAGCACAAGTGTAAACCAGATCGGACAAACCACTGGAAATTAACGAACCCAACCCAAGAGGGTAGTGTGAACAACAAAAAAACCAAGAAAACCCCACAACTAGATAAATCGTTAACCCTACACTGGAGTGCCTTCTTAAAGGAAAGACTAAAAGAAAGGGAAGGAACTCGGCAAACACAAGCCTCGCCTGTTTACCAAAAACATCGCCTCCTGCAACTAAACTGAGTATAGGAGGTCCAGCCTGCCCAGTGACTACGGGTTCAACGGCCGCGGTATTTTGACCGTGCAAAGGTAGCGCAATCACTTGTCTTTTAAATAGAGACCTGTATGAATGGCTAAACGAGGGCTTAACTGTCTCCCCCTTCAAGTCAGTGAAATTGATCTATCCGTGCAGAAGCGGATATAACCGTACAAGACGAGAAGACCCTTTGGAGCTTAAGGTACAAAATTCAACCACGTTAAACAACTCAATAAAGAGCAAAAACTTAATGGAAAATGAAATTTTACCTTCGGTTGGGGCGACCGCGGAGGAAAAACAAGCCTCCGAGTGGACTGGGTTAAATTCCTAAAACCAAGAGAAACATCTCTAAGCCACAGAACATCTGACCAAAAATGATCCGGCTAATAAAGCCGATCAACGAACCAAGTTACCCTAGGGATAACAGCGCAATCCTCTCCCAGAGTCCATATCGACGAGGGGGTTTACGACCTCGATGTTGGATCAGGACATCCTAATGGTGCAGCCGCTATTAAGGGTTCGTTTGTTCAACGATTAAAGTCCTACGTGATCTGAGTTCAGACCGGAGTAATCCAGGTCAGTTTCTATCTGTAACGCTACTTTTCCTAGTACGAAAGGATCGGAAAAAGGGGGCCTATACTTCAAGCACGCCCCACCCCTAATTAATGAAAACAAATAAATTAAATAAAGGGAGGGCCAAAACCCAACCGCCCGAAATAAGGACATACTGGGGTGGCAGAGCATGGTAAATTGCGAAAGGCCTAAGCCCTTTTAGCCAGAGGTTCAAGTCCTCTTCCCAGTTTATGCTAAACACTCTAATAAATCACCTAATTAACCCCCTAGCCTACATTGTACCTGTCCTATTAGCAGTAGCTTTCTTGACCTTAATTGAACGCAAAGTTCTAGGGTATATACAACTACGAAAAGGGCCAAATGTAGTAGGACCATATGGCCTCCTACAACCCATCGCCGACGGAGTAAAATTATTTATTAAAGAACCAGTCCGCCCCTCTACATCTTCCCCATTCCTATTTTTAGCCACCCCCATTCTTGCGCTAACCCTAGCTATAACACTATGAGCACCCATACCCATACCGTACCCAGTAGTTGATCTAAACCTAGGGGTCCTATTTATTTTAGCCCTGTCAAGCCTTGCAGTATATTCTATTTTAGGATCAGGATGAGCATCAAATTCAAAATATGCACTAATCGGGGCCCTACGGGCAGTGGCCCAAACAATTTCCTATGAAGTAAGCCTCGGACTAATTCTCCTCTCAGTGATCATTTTCTCTGGGGGCTACACCCTACAAACATTTAGCACAGCCCAAGAAAGCATTTGATTATTAGCCCCCGCATGACCATTGGCCGCAATGTGATACATCTCAACCCTAGCAGAAACAAACCGAGCACCATTTGACCTCACAGAAGGAGAATCAGAACTGGTTTCTGGTTTTAACGTAGAATATGCAGGAGGGCCCTTCGCCCTGTTCTTCTTAGCCGAGTACGCAAACATTTTATTAATAAACACTCTATCAGCTGTTCTATTTCTGGGAACATCACACATCCACCACACCCCAGAATTAACAACAATTAGCCTAATAACAAAAGCCGCATTACTATCTATCGTATTCCTGTGAGTGCGAGCCTCATACCCGCGATTCCGATATGACCAGCTCATGCACCTCGTATGAAAAAGCTTCCTCCCCCTCACACTAGCCCTAGTTCTATGACACATCGCCCTACCAATCGCGCTAGCAGGCCTTCCCCCACAACTATAATTCAGGAACTGTGCCCGAATGCCCAGGGACCACTTTGATAGAGTGGCTTATAGGGGTTAAAATCCCCTCAGTTCTTAGAAAGAAGGGGATCGAACCCATGCCCAAGAGATCAAAACTCTTAGTGCTTCCTCTACACCACTTTCTAAGATGGGGTCAGCTAATTAAGCTTTCGGGCCCATACCCCGAACATGACGGTTAAAATCCCTCCTTCATCAATGAACCCCTACGTACTCGCAATCCTACTATCTAGCCTAGGATTAGGGACCACCTTAACCTTTGCCAGCTCCCACTGACTACTAGCTTGAATAGGGCTAGAAATTAATACCCTAGCAATTATTCCCCTGATAGCGCAACACCACCACCCCCGCGCAGTAGAAGCCACCACAAAATACTTCTTAACCCAAGCCACCGCAGCAGCAATAATTATATTTGCAAGCACAACAAATGCCTGAATCACAGGCGAATGGGATATAAATAATATATCAAACCCCCTTGCCAGCACAATAATTATTACTGCCCTAGCACTTAAAATCGGACTAGCACCAATACACTTCTGAATACCAGAGGTCCTACAAGGCCTAGATCTACTAACAGGACTAATCTTATCAACCTGACAAAAACTTGCCCCATTTGCCCTAATTATTCAAACAGCCCAAGCCGTAGACCCCCTATTACTGACTGCTCTGGGAATCGCCTCCACATTAGTTGGAGGTTGAGGCGGACTAAATCAAACCCAACTACGAAAAATTTTAGCTTACTCCTCAATCGCACACATGGGTTGAATAATTATTATTCTTCAGTATGCCCCACAACTCACCCTCCTCGCCCTAGGAACATATATTTTCATAACATCCGCAGCATTCCTCACTCTAAAAATATCATCCGCCACAAAAATTAACACCCTTTCAATGGTTTGATCAAAAGCCCCAATCCTTACAACAACCACTGCTCTAGTTCTACTATCTTTGGGGGGTCTCCCCCCACTAACAGGATTTATACCAAAATGACTTATTCTCCAAGAATTGGCAAAACAAAACCTCCCCACTACCGCTACAGTCATAGCCTTGGCTGCCCTATTAAGCCTGTACTTCTACCTGCGCCTCTGTTACGCAATAACACTAACAATTTCCCCCAACACAACCAATTCAACCACCCCCTGACGAACCCAAACAACCCAATCCTCCCTCCCTTTAACCCTCACCACCACAATTGCCCTAGGGCTTCTACCAATAACCCCGGCTATTCTAACACTAACCACCTAAGGGACTTAGGATAAAATTAGACCAAGAGCCTTCAAAGCCCTAAGCAGAAGTGAAAATCTTCTAGTCCCTGATAAGACCTACAAGAGTCTATCTTGCATTTTCTAATTGCAAATCAAATGTTTTTATTAAACTAAGGCCTTACTAGATGGGAAGGCCTCGATCCTACAAACTCTTAGTTAACAGCTAAGCGCTCAAGCCAGCGAGCATCCATCTACTTTTCCCGCCTGTCGGCCTACTAAGGCGGGAAAAGCCCCGGTAGACTGTTAGTCTACGTCTCTGGATTTGCAATCCAACGTGTTCTCCACCACGGGGCTATGATAAGGAGAGGACTCAAACCTCTGTCTTCGGGGCTACAACCCACCGCCTAAACGCTCGGCTACCCTACCTGTGGCAATTACGCGCTGATTCTTTTCTACAAACCACAAAGACATTGGTACCCTTTATCTTGTATTTGGTGCCTGAGCCGGAATAGTGGGAACCGCTCTAAGCCTTCTCATTCGAGCCGAACTAAGCCAACCTGGGTCACTTCTGGGCGATGACCAAATCTACAATGTTATTGTCACTGCCCACGCCTTCGTAATAATTTTCTTTATAGTAATACCGATTCTTATTGGAGGGTTTGGAAATTGACTTGTACCACTTATAATTGGAGCACCCGACATGGCATTCCCACGAATGAACAACATAAGCTTCTGACTTCTACCCCCCTCTTTTCTTCTGCTGCTAGCCTCTTCCGGTGTTGAAGCTGGGGCCGGGACAGGGTGAACAGTCTACCCACCTCTCGCAGGCAATCTTGCCCACGCAGGAGCGTCCGTAGATCTGACAATTTTCTCACTTCACCTGGCGGGTGTCTCATCAATCCTGGGGGCTATTAATTTTATTACCACAACCATTAATATAAAACCACCAGCCATCTCTCAATACCAAACACCCCTCTTTGTTTGAGCTGTGCTTGTAACAGCCGTACTTCTTCTTCTATCCCTACCAGTACTAGCTGCTGGCATCACAATACTTCTTACAGATCGAAACCTTAATACTACATTCTTTGACCCAGCAGGGGGAGGGGACCCGATTCTATACCAACACCTATTCTGATTCTTCGGCCACCCAGAAGTCTATATTCTTATTCTACCTGGATTCGGAATCATCTCACACGTTGTAGCCTACTATTCGGGTAAAAAAGAACCGTTCGGCTATATAGGAATAGTTTGAGCTATAATAGCCATCGGACTCCTAGGGTTTATTGTATGAGCCCACCACATGTTTACTGTTGGAATAGACGTAGACACTCGTGCCTACTTCACATCCGCAACAATAATTATTGCTATTCCAACAGGCGTAAAAGTATTCAGCTGACTAGCTACACTTCACGGCGGGTCCATCAAATGAGAAACACCAATACTATGAGCCCTAGGGTTTATTTTCCTCTTTACAGTAGGCGGACTGACAGGAATTGTTTTAGCCAATTCATCACTTGATATTGTCCTTCATGACACATATTATGTAGTCGCACACTTCCACTATGTACTGTCAATAGGCGCCGTATTTGCCATCATGGCAGCCTTTGTCCACTGATTCCCCCTATTTACCGGATATACTTTAAACGACACCTGAACAAAAATCCACTTCGGAGTAATGTTTATTGGTGTAAACCTTACATTCTTCCCTCAACACTTCCTAGGCCTAGCAGGAATGCCACGACGATATTCTGACTACCCAGACGCCTACGCCCTATGAAACACAGTATCATCTATTGGATCACTTATCTCCCTAGTAGCGGTAATTATGTTCCTATTTATCCTATGAGAAGCTTTCGCCGCTAAACGAGAAGTATCCTCAGTGGAGTTAACCACAACAAATGTAGAATGACTACACGGCTGCCCTCCACCATACCACACATTTGAAGAACCAGCATTTGTTCAAGTTCAATCAAACTAACGAGAAAGGAAGGAATCGAACCCCCATAAACTGGTTTCAAGCCAGTCACATGACCACTCTGTCACTTTCTTCTGAAGACATTAGTAAAATATGAAAATTACACCACCTTGTCGAGGTGAAGTTGCAGGTTAAACCCCTGTATGTCTTAAGCTCAGAGCTTAATGGCACATCCCACGCAACTAGGATTCCAAGACGCGGCATCACCCGTTATAGAAGAACTTCTTCACTTCCACGATCACGCCCTAATAATCGTATTTTTAATTAGTACTCTAGTACTTTACATTATTATCGCAATGGTTTCAACCAAACTTACCAATAAATATATCTTAGACTCCCAAGAAATCGAAATTGTATGAACTATTTTACCAGCCGTCATTCTAGTTTTGATCGCTCTGCCATCCCTTCGAATCTTATATCTTATAGACGAAATTAATGACCCCCACCTAACAATTAAAGCCATGGGACATCAATGATACTGAAGCTACGAGTATACAGATTATGAAGACCTCGGCTTCGACTCCTACATAATCCCAACCCAAGATCTTACACCTGGCCAATTCCGACTGCTAGAAACAGACCACCGAATAGTAGTCCCCATAGAATCACCAGTTCGTGTCCTAGTATCTGCCGAAGATGTACTACACTCTTGAGCCGTCCCATCCCTAGGCGTAAAAATAGACGCGGTGCCAGGGCGATTAAACCAAACTGCCTTCATTGCCTCACGCCCAGGAGTGTTCTACGGACAGTGCTCTGAAATCTGCGGAGCAAACCACAGCTTCATGCCCATCGTAGTTGAAGCAGTCCCGCTAGAACACTTCGAAAGCTGATCCTCATTAATGCTAGAAGACGCCTCACTAGAAAGCTAATTATTGGACAAAGCGTTGGCCTTTTAAGCCAAAGTTTGGTGCCTACCGACCACCTCTAGTGAAATGCCCCAACTAAACCCGAACCCTTGATTTGCAATTCTAGTATTCTCATGAATCGTCTTCCTCACCATTATTCCAACTAAAATCTTAAATCACACCACACCAAATGAACCATCCCCAATAAGTGAAGAAAAACACAAAACAGAACCTTGAGACTGACCATGATAGTAAGCTTTTTCGACCAATTCGCAAGCCCATCCTTCCTGGGGATTCCACTTATTGCCCTTGCAATCGCACTGCCGTGAATCCTTTTCCCAACTCCCCCCTCCCGATGAATCAACAACCGACTCATCACCGTCCAAACATGATTCATTAACCGATTTACCAATCAATTAATATTACCCTTAAATGTAGGAGGACATAAATGAGCACTTCTACTAGCCTCTCTAATGGTATTTCTTATTACCATTAACATACTAGGCCTTCTTCCATACACCTTCACACCCACAACCCAGCTGTCACTAAACATAGGATTCGCTGTACCACTGTGACTCGCCACCGTAATTATCGGAATGCGAAATCAACCAACAGTCGCCCTCGGACATCTCCTGCCAGAAGGAACACCCATCCCCCTAATCCCCGTACTAATTATTATCGAAACAATCAGCCTATTTATCCGACCACTAGCCCTAGGCGTTCGACTCACTGCCAACTTGACTGCAGGCCACTTATTAATTCAACTAATTGCCACAGCTGTATTTGTCCTGCTACCGATAATGCCGACAGTAGCAATCTTGACCGCCACTGTCCTCTTCCTCCTTACACTTCTAGAAGTTGCCGTAGCAATAATTCAAGCCTACGTATTTGTACTGCTCCTAAGCCTCTACCTGCAAGAAAACGTTTAATGGCCCACCAAGCACATGCGTATCATATGGTTGATCCAAGCCCATGACCACTAACCGGAGCAGTCGGTGCTCTATTAATAACATCCGGCCTAGCAATCTGGTTCCACTTCCACTCAACAACACTAATAACCCTTGGGATAATTCTCCTGCTTCTTACAATATTTCAATGATGACGTGACATTATCCGAGAAGGAACCTTTCAGGGTCACCACACACCCCCAGTACAAAAAGGACTGCGTTATGGAATAATCCTGTTTATTACCTCAGAAGTCTTCTTCTTCCTAGGATTTTTCTGAGCTTTCTACCACTCCAGCTTAGCACCGACACCAGAACTCGGAGGATGTTGACCCCCAACAGGAATTACTACATTAGACCCCTTTGAAGTCCCCCTCTTAAACACAGCTGTACTACTAGCATCTGGGGTAACAGTTACATGAGCCCACCACAGCATTATAGAAGGTGAACGAAAACAAGCCATCCAATCCCTCACACTTACAATCCTATTAGGATTCTACTTCACTGCCCTCCAAGCCATAGAATATTACGAAGCACCTTTTACAATCGCAGACGGAGTATACGGATCCACATTCTTTGTTGCCACGGGGTTCCACGGACTCCACGTCATCATCGGATCAACATTCTTAGCCGTGTGTTTACTCCGCCAAATCCAATACCACTTTACATCTGAACATCACTTCGGCTTTGAAGCCGCCGCCTGATACTGACACTTTGTCGACGTAGTATGACTATTCCTTTACGTATCCATCTACTGATGAGGCTCATAATCTTTCTAGTATTAAAGTTAGTACAAGTGACTTCCAATCATTTAGTCTTGGTTAAACCCCAGGGAAAGATAATGAACCTAATTATAACTATTCTTGTTATCACAATAGCCCTATCCTCAATCCTGGCAATCGTATCCTTCTGACTACCACAAATAAACCCAGACGCAGAAAAACTATCCCCGTATGAGTGTGGATTTGATCCCCTAGGGTCTGCTCGACTACCATTCTCACTACGATTCTTCCTGGTAGCAATCCTATTCCTCCTATTTGACTTAGAGATTGCTCTACTCCTTCCCCTGCCCTGAGGGGACCAACTCCACAACCCCACTGGAACATTCTTTTGAGCCACCACCGTCCTAATTCTACTAACCCTGGGACTAATTTATGAATGAACCCAGGGCGGCCTAGAATGAGCAGAATAGGGAGTTAGTCCAAAACAAGACCTCTGATTTCGGCTCAGAAAATTATGGTTTAAGTCCATAACCCCCTTATGACACCAGTACATTTTAGCTTTAGCTCAGCATTCATCTTAGGACTTATAGGACTAGCATTCCACCGCACCCACCTACTTTCCGCACTCCTATGCTTAGAAGGAATAATACTATCCCTATTTATTGCACTGGCCCTATGGGCCTTACAATTTGAATCGACAAGCTTCTCCGCAGCCCCAATACTATTATTAGCCTTCTCCGCCTGTGAAGCAAGCACGGGCTTAGCACTTCTAGTAGCTACAGCCCGAACCCACGGAACCGACCGCTTACAAAACCTTAACCTCCTACAATGCTAAAAGTACTAATTCCCACTATTATACTATTTCCGACAATTTGATTATCTTCCCCCAAATGACTATGAACAACTACAACTGCACATAGCCTCCTAATTGCCCTTATCAGCCTCACATGATTAAAATGAACATCAGAAACCGGATGAACTACTTCCAACATATACCTGGCCACAGATCCGCTCTCAACCCCCCTTTTAGTACTAACATGCTGACTTCTCCCATTAATAATTCTAGCCAGCCAAAACCACATCAACCCGGAACCAGTCAGCCGACAACGCCTATACATTACGCTCCTTACCTCACTACAGACTTTTTTAATTATAGCATTCGGCGCCACCGAAATCATTATGTTCTATATCATGTTCGAGGCCACACTCATTCCAACCCTCATCATCATCACCCGATGAGGAAACCAAACTGAACGCCTCAATGCAGGGACCTATTTTTTATTCTACACCTTAGCGGGGTCTTTACCACTACTGGTTGCCTTACTCCTACTTCAACAATCTACAGGAACCTTATCTATGTTGGTAGTTCAATACTCTCAACCCCTACTCCTGGACTCTTGAGGTCACAAAATCTGATGGGCCGGCTGCTTAGTCGCCTTCTTAGTTAAAATACCGCTATATGGCGTTCATCTATGACTACCAAAAGCACACGTTGAAGCCCCAGTCGCAGGATCCATGGTCCTAGCAGCAGTCCTACTAAAACTAGGCGGATACGGCATAATACGAATAATAATTATACTAGACCCACTCTCTAAAGAGCTTGTATACCCCTTTATTATTTTAGCCCTATGAGGTATCATCATGACAGGATCAATTTGCCTTCGACAAACGGATCTAAAGTCTCTAATCGCTTACTCATCTGTAAGCCACATAGGACTTGTAGCAGGCGGAATCTTAATCCAAACCCCATGAGGGTTCTCAGGGGCCATTATTCTAATAATTGCCCACGGATTAGTATCCTCAATACTATTCTGTCTAGCCAACACGGCCTACGAGCGAACCCACAGCCGGACCATAATCCTTGCTCGAGGCTTACAAATGATCTTTCCACTAACAGCAGTGTGATGGTTCATTGCCAACTTGGCCAACTTAGCACTACCCCCTCTACCCAACCTAATGGGGGAACTTATAATTATTACAACACTATTCAACTGATCACCATGAACCATTGCACTCACAGGAGCAGGAACATTAATCACGGCAAGCTACTCCCTGTACATATTCCTTATATCCCAACGGGGTCCAACACCAAGCCACATCACTAAACTCCCCCCGTTCCACACCCGAGAACACTTATTAATAGCCCTTCACCTAATCCCAGTAATTCTCCTTGTGGCAAAGCCAGAACTCATATGAGGCTGATGCTACTAGTAAGTATAGTTTAACCAAAACATTAGATTGTGATTCTAAAAACAGGAGTTAAAACCCCCTTACTCACCAAGGAAGGACAGAAATCAATAAGTACTGCTAATCCTTATGCACCGCGGTTAAACTCCGCGGCTTCCTCACGCTTCTGAAGGATAACAGTTCATCCATTGGTCTTAGGAACCAAAAACTCTTGGTGCAAATCCAAGTGGAAGCTATGAATTCAACAACCCTAATCTTATCATCCTCACTTATCTTAGTCCTTACAATCCTAATACTCCCGCTACTAACAACACTAAGCCCAAAACCACAAAAACCAGAATGAGCAAGCACACATGTTAAAACCGCCGTTAGCACCTCATTCTTTATCAGCCTTCTCCCACTCATAATTTTTCTAGACCAGGGGGTAGAAAGTATTACTACAAACTGACACTGAATGAATACGCACATATTTGATACAAACATCAGCTTTAAATTTGACCACTACTCCCTTATTTTTACCCCTATTGCCCTCTACGTCACCTGGTCCATCCTAGAATTTGCACTATGATACATACACTCCGACCCCAATATAAATCGATTTTTTAAGTACCTACTTCTATTTCTAGTAGCCATAATTACTCTGGTCACAGCCAATAATATATTCCAACTGTTTATCGGCTGAGAAGGGGTCGGAATCATGTCATTCCTACTAATTGGGTGATGATACGGACGAGCAGATGCCAACACAGCAGCTCTCCAAGCCGTCATCTACAACCGAGTAGGAGACATCGGACTAATCTTAAGCATAGCATGATTTGCAATAAACCTCAACTCCTGAGAAATTCAACAAATCTTCTTCCTTTCGAAAAGCTTCGACATAACAATCCCCCTAATTGGACTAATCCTTGCAGCAACAGGAAAATCAGCCCAATTCGGGCTACATCCCTGGCTCCCATCTGCCATGGAGGGCCCTACGCCAGTATCTGCCCTACTTCACTCCAGCACCATAGTCGTTGCGGGAATTTTCCTATTAATTCGCCTCCACCCCCTTATAGAAAACAACAACCTGGCACTAACAATTTGCCTCTGCTTAGGAGCACTCACTACGCTATTTACAGCCACCTGTGCCCTAACCCAAAATGACATCAAAAAAATCGTAGCTTTCTCAACATCCAGCCAACTAGGTTTAATAATAGTCACAATTGGGCTTAATCAACCACAACTAGCATTTCTCCACATCTGCACACATGCATTCTTCAAGGCTATATTATTCTTATGCTCAGGATCAATTATCCACAGCCTAAACGACGAACAGGACATCCGAAAAATAGGAGGCCTTCACAACTTAATACCTGCTACCTCAACTTACCTAACAATTGGCAGCCTAGCATTAACAGGAACCCCATTTCTAGCCGGATTTTTCTCGAAAGATGCCATTATTGAAGCCCTAAACACCTCCTACCTCAACGCCTGGGCCCTAACCCTTACACTAATCGCCACATCATTCACAGCAGTCTATAGTTTCCGAGTTGTATTCTTTGTAACCATGGGAACCCCCCGATTCCTACCACTATCCCCCATTAATGAAAACAACCCATTAGTAATTAACCCTATTAAACGGCTTGCCTGAGGAAGCATTATTGCAGGACTTATCATTACATCTAATTTTTTACCCTCAAAAACACCCATCATAACGATGCCAACTTCCCTAAAACTAGCGGCCCTCATAGTAACTATTATCGGACTTCTAGTAGCCATAGAGCTAACAACCATAACCAATAAACAAATCAAAATTACCCCCACAATTCCCCTACACCATTTCTCAAATATGCTGGGATACTTCCCCGCTTTAATTCACCGACTTCCGCCCAAACTTAACTTAACCCTTGGACAATCAATCGCTACTAAACTTGACCAAACATGACTTGAAATCACAGGACCAAAAGGACTAGCACTAACCCAAATAATAATATCAAAAATTACAAGTGATATCCAACGAGGCATAATCAAAACCTATTTAACTATTTTCCTCTTGACTCTAACCCTAGCCACCCTCCTAACCCTTATTTAAACAGCCCGAAGGCTGCCACGGCTTAATCCCCGAGTAAGCTCCAACACCACCAATAACGTTAAAAGCAACACCCACGCACAAATGACCAACATCGCCCCACCAAAAGAATATATAACAGCCACACCACTAACATCACCACGCAATATAGAAAACTCCTTCAACCCATCAACAACCACCCAAGAACCCTCATATCACCCCCCTCAAAACAACCCGGCGGCCAGCACAACACCTAACAAATAAACCAAAACATACCCAGCCACGGAGCGACTCCCCCAGGCCTCTGGAAAAGGCTCAGCAGCCAAGGCCGCTGAATAAGCAAACACTACAAGCATCCCCCCTAAATAAATCAAAAAAAGAACTAAAGACAAAAAAGAACCCCCGTAACCAACTAAAATCCCACACCCAACCCCTGCTGCTACCACTAAACCTAAAGCAGCAAAATAAGGCGTAGGATTAGAAGCAACAGCAATTAAACCCACAACTAAAGCTACCAATAACAGAAACATAAAATAAGTCATAATTCTTGCTCGGACTTTAACCGAGACCAGTGACTTGAAGAACCACCGTTGTAGTTCAACTACAAGAACTAATGGCAAGCCTACGAAAAACCCACCCACTAATTAAAATCGCCAACGATGCACTAGTTGACCTTCCAACACCATCCAATATTTCTGCATGATGAAATTTTGGATCCCTCCTGGGATTATGTTTAATTACCCAAATTCTAACCGGACTATTCCTAGCCATACACTATACCTCTGATATTTCAACCGCATTCTCATCAGTTGTCCACATTTGCCGAGATGTAAATTACGGCTGACTTATTCGTAATCTTCACGCTAACGGAGCATCATTCTTTTTCATCTGCATTTATATGCACATTGCCCGTGGCCTATATTATGGATCCTACTTGTACAAAGAAACCTGAAACATTGGAGTAGTCCTACTCCTACTAGTTATAATGACAGCCTTCGTTGGCTACGTCCTCCCATGAGGACAAATGTCCTTTTGAGGTGCTACAGTAATTACAAATCTACTCTCAGCAGTTCCCTACATAGGAGACACCCTTGTCCAATGAATCTGAGGCGGATTCTCAGTAGACAATGCAACACTAACACGATTCTTCGCATTCCACTTCCTACTACCATTCATCGTTGCCGCCGCAACCATCCTCCACCTACTCTTCCTACATGAAACAGGGTCAAACAACCCAGCCGGATTAAACTCCGACGCAGACAAAATTTCCTTCCACCCATATTTTTCATATAAAGATCTTCTAGGGTTCGTTATTATACTATTAGCCCTCACATCACTAGCACTTTTCTCTCCAAACCTGTTAGGAGACCCAGAAAACTTTACCCCTGCAAACCCACTAGTCACTCCCCCACACATTAAGCCAGAATGATACTTCTTATTTGCCTACGCCATTCTACGATCAATTCCAAACAAACTAGGAGGGGTTCTTGCACTATTATTTTCCATCCTAGTACTAATAGTGGTACCAATCTTACATACCTCAAAACAACGAGGACTAACATTCCGTCCAATTACTCAATTTCTATTTTGAACCCTAGTAGCAGACATAATCATTCTAACATGAATTGGAGGCATGCCTGTAGAACACCCATACATTATTATTGGACAAATCGCATCAGTCCTCTACTTCGCACTATTCCTTGTCCTCACACCTCTAGCAGGATGACTAGAAAATAAAGCACTAAAATGAGCTTGCCCTAGTAGCTTAGTCTAAAAGCATCGGTCTTGTAATCCGAAGATCGGAGGTTAAATCCCCCCCTAGCGCCCAGAAAAGGGAGATTTTAACTCCCACCCCTGGCTCCCAAAGCCAGAATTCTAAATTAAACTATCTTCTGATAGTAACCTATATGGTTTAGTACATATTATGTATTATATTACATAATGTATTAGTACATATATGTATTATCACCATTCATTTATTTTAACCCCAAAGCAAGTACTAATATTTAAGACGTACATTAACCATAATATTAAAATTCAAAAGTAAATTATTTTTACTTAAAGAAATAGATTACTCCCCATAACTGATCTTCAAATTTTTCCTTGAAAAATTAACTAAGGTTTAACTAAAACATATTAATGTAGTAAGAGACCACCAACTGGTTTACATTAAGGCATTCTATCCATGATAGAATCAGGGACAAAAATTGTGGGGGTTGCACAACTGAACTATTCCTTGCATCTGGTTCCTATTTCAGGAACATAACTGTAAAAATTCCACCCTCGGATAATTATATCTGGCATCTGATTAATGATATAAGTACATACTCCTCATTAACCCCACATGCCGGGCATTCTTTTATATGCATAGGGGTTCTCTTTTTGGTTTCCTTTCATTTTGCATCTCAGAGTGCAGGCTCAAATGGTAAATTAAGGTTGAACATATTCCTTGCTTTAGTTAAAGTAGGTTAAATATTGAAAGACATAACTTAAGAATTACATATTTTTAACTCAAGTGCATAACATATTCATTCCTTCTTCAACTTACTCCTATATATGTGCCCCCCCTTTCGGCTTCTGCGCGACAAACCCCCCTACCCCCCTACGCTCAGCAAATCCTGTTATCCTTGTCAAACCCCAAAACCAAGGAAGGTCCGAGAGCGCGCGAACTAACAAGTTGAAATATGGGTTAGCTATCCGCATTATATATATATACATACACATCGCGTTAATTTACCGCACAATTTTCCCCAAATATTAACCTAAGGCCCCCTACTAAAATTTAGAGGTTGGCCCCAATGCTAAAATACAGTATTATTTAAT